ATCCCATCAATCGAATCACTTTTTCGAGAAATACGAGACATCTAAGTCATACAAGTAAAGAGATCTATTCATGGATAAGAAAAGGACAAAGGTTTCAGACTCATGATGAAATAGAATCCTGGATCGAGACCTGTGATTGGTTTTTGGATAAAGAGAGAGTTTACTCGTTTCATTTCTCCACCTTAAGGCCAGAAAAAGGGATTGATCAAATTCTATGGAGTCTGACTCATATTGATCATTTAGTAAAGAGTGACTATGGTTATCAAATGTTTGAACAAGCGGGAGCAATTTACTTACGATACGTAGTTGACATTCATCAAAAGGATCTAATGAATTATGAGTTCAATACATCCTGTTTAGCAGAAAGACGGATATTCCTTGCTCATTATCAGACAATCACTTATTCACAAACCTCGTGTGGGGTTAATAGTTTTCATTTCCCATCTCATGGAAAACCAAAACCCTTTTCGTTCCGCCTAGCCCTATCCCCCTCTAGGGGTATTTTAGTGATAGGTCCTATAGGAACTGGACGATCCTATTTGGTCAAATCCCTAGCGACAAACTCCTATCTTCCTTTCATTACGGTATTTCTGAACAAGCTGGATTTGAAAATAGTTATTGATGATCTCGATCCTGAGGACTATACGGAAGCGCTTGATGATGTGGATATTGATGATGATAGCGATCCTGCTAAGGACTATATGGATGCGCTTAAAGATGTGGACGATATTGATGATCGTGACTCTTTTTATTCGAACTTGGACTCGGACCCGGAGCTGAGGGAGGAGTATACGGTGGATGATGAGATACTTAGGTATATTATCGAGTTGGAAATAGACCTAGCTTCTATCCACTTGCAATTCGAATTGGCAAGAACAATGTCTCCTTGCATAGTATGGATTCCAAACATTCATGATCTGTATGTGGATGAGTCGGAGTCCCTCGGTTTATTATTGAACTATCTCTCCGGGAATTGTGAAAGACGGTCCACTAGAGATATTCTTGTTATTGCTTCGACTCATATTCCCCAAAAAGTGGATCCCGCTCTAATAGCTCCGAATAAATTAAATACATGCATTAAGATACGAAGGCTTCTTATTCCACAACAACGAAAGCACGTTTTCACCCTTTCATATACTAGGGGATTTCACTTGGAAAAGAAAATGTTCCATACTAATGGATTCGGGTCCATAGCCATGGGTTACAATGCACGAGATCTTGTAGCAATTACCAATGAGGCCCTATCGATTAGTATTACACAGAAGAAATCAATTATAGACACGAATACAATTCGATTCGCTCTTCATAGACAAACTTGGGAGTTGCGAGCCCATGTAAGACCGGTTCCGGATCATGGGATCCTTTTCTATCAGATAGGAAGGGCTGTTGCACAAAATGTACTTATAAATAATTGCTGCCTTATAGATCCTATATCTATCTATATGAAGAAGCAATCATGTTACGAAGGGGATCCTTATTTGTACAAATGGTTCTTCGAACTTGGAACGAACATGAAGAAATTAACGATACTTCTTTCTCTTTTGAGTTGTTCTGCCGGATCGATCGCTCAAGATCTTTGGTCTCTACCCGGACCCGATGAAAAAAATTGGATCACTTCTTATAGACTCGTTGAGACGGATTCTGATCTAGTTGATGGCCTATTAGAAGTAGTAGAAGGCGCTCTGGTGGGATCCTCGCTTCTTCGGCCCGAACCAAGGAATCCCTTAGAGATGGTGGAAAATGGATCTCGTTCTATCTTTGATCGTAGATTTCTCTATGAATCGGAGTTTAAAGAATGGGCAGAAGGCACCGACCCGCAACAGTTAGCGGAGGATGTAGTCGATCACATAGTTTGGGCTCCTAGAATATGGCAATCTTGGGGCTTTCTATTTGATTGGATCGAAAGGCCCAATGAATTGGAATTTCCCTATTGGGCCAGGTCATTTCGGGGCAAGCCGATCATTTCTGATGAAGTTAATGATGAATATTTTGATTATGCATTTTATGGTGAAGGGGATGATGGATATGATGAAGAGGAGGAGCTTCAAGAGAATGATTGGGAGTTCTTGCAGAGTGAAACCGTGGAGTACCCGGGACGAGATAGATCTTCCAAAGAACAAGTCTTTTTTAGAAAAGGCCAATTCATTTGGGACCCTGGAGATCCACTCTTTTACATATTCAACGATGAGCTCTCTGTCTTTCTGTTTTCACATCGAGAATTCTTTACAGATGAAGAGATGTCAAAGGGGCTTCTTCTGACTTCCCAAAGGGAGACTCTATATAAACGCGGGTTTAGCAAGAAACCGAAAGAAAAGTACTTCGAATTTTTTATTAATCGCCAGAGACGGAGACGGCTTAGAACCATTAGTTCATTATATAATAGATCTTTCCGTTCTAATATTCAATCCGCGAGTTATCAGTACTTATCAAATCTGTTCCTATCTAACGGAAGGCTGTTGGATCAAATGACAAAGACATTGTTTAGAAAAAGATGGATTTT